AGCCACACTCTGTACTATCAATAGGATCGATTATAACAAGTCACACACTCATATCCCGGAAATACAAAAACAAAAAAAAATTCCGCAGTCAAACTCCCAAAACAAAGTATAATGGGCTCAAAATACGAGCTCGAAATGATTCCTTTTGTATGACTTTACAATTCTTATAGACCTAATTCATTGAAATTCCATCCAATAAAACGGAAGAATTATAAATCTCCAAAATAATAGATAGAAAGATGGCAAAAAGAGCCATTGCGACGCCCATCAAAGGAGTTGTTCCCCACCCAGGGGCTACTTTACCATATTCCGAATTCAAGGGTTTTAATAAAGACCCTGCAGACGTTCGCTTTGAACCACCGTTCTCAACAGTTTGTGTAGTCATAAATCCTATTGTATTCATTGATGAGATCTGTTGACTTTGTATACCATTCCGTTGTAGTTGTAAATAAATGATCTTATCATGGATCCATTGAGGTTTTGAAATTTTATAAGAATGGAAACAGCAACCCTAGTAGCCATCTTTCTATCTGGTTTACTTGTAAGTTTTACAGGGTATGCCTTATATACCGCTTTTGGGCAACCTTCTCAACAACTAAGAGATCCATTTGAGGAACATGGGGACTAGTTGACGTAATGAGCCTCAAAACATTGCGAGGCTCATTACGTCAATTGAGATACTGAAAAATCATTTTATCTTTTTAGTTGGAACTTTAGGCGGTTCTCGAAAAAAGATAGCAAAAAAAATTATTCCTAAAGTCGACACTAAGAGGAATGTATAAACTAGTGCTTCCATAGATTCGATCGCAGTTTACAATTATAGCTTTCATACCTGTTTGTTCCCTTTTATTTGTATTTGTTTATTTGTGGAGGACCATCTACCGGATAAAAAATAAAGAAGGAACACGAGCAAAAAAGTAGTGATCAAGGTTTCTCTGACCCCTAGGAAAAATTCCAAAAAGAAAATAGAGACGAAAGAAACCAAAGTAGTGTTATATCAGACTGCTTGTTTTCTTGTAGTTGGATCTCCAAGTTTTTGGAATGCTCCAAATTCGACTTGAGCACCCAAATCCGGATCAATACCAGCAAAAACATCTCTGAACAGGGTTCTAGCACCATGCCAAATGTGTCCAAAGAAGAAGAGCAAAGCAAATGAAGCATGTCCAAAAGTAAACCAACCCCTTGGACTGCTACGAAAAACACCATCGGATTTCAATGTAGCACGATCTAATTCAAAAATTTCACCCAATTGAGCGCGTCTAGCATATTTTTTCACAGTAGCAGGGTCGCTATAACTGACTCCGTTGAGTTCACCACCGTAGAACTCAACAGTTACACCAACTTGTTCAACACTATACTTTGACTCTGCCCTTCGAAAAGGAACATCCGCTCGAACAATTCCGTCGCCATCTACCAAAACAACGGGAAATGTTTCAAAAAAGGTAGGCATACGACGTACAAAAAGTTCACGACCATCCTTATCTCTAAAGATGGGATGCCCTAACCATCCAACTGCTATTCCATCCCCGTTATCCATCGAGCCCGCCCTGAATAATCCTCCCTTCGCCGGATTATTTCCGATGTAATCATAAAAAACTAATTTTTCAGGAATTTTCGACCAGGCTTCTGCTAAACTTTGATTTTCTGCCAGCCCCGTACTAACTCTTCGATATATCTCTTGCTGAAAGTATCCCTGATCCCACTGGTAACGAGTGGGCCCAAATAATTCAATCGGAGTAGTTGCGGAACCATACCACATAGTTCCAGCAACAACAAAAGCTGCAAAAAAGACAGCAGCTATACTACTGGAAAGTACGGTTTCAATATTTCCCATACGCAATCCTTTGTATAGACGTTGTGGCGGGCGGACACTCAAATGGAATAGACCTGCTAATATGCCCAATGTACCTGCTGCAATATGATGAGAGGCTATTCCTCCCGGAATAAAAGGATCAAAACCTTCTACGCCCCATGCGGGACTTACAGGTTGTACTTTTCCAGTTAGTCCATAAGGATCGGACACCCATATTCCAGGACCGTACAAACCTGTTATATGAAATGCACCAAACCCAAAGCAAGCCACTCCTGAAAGAAATAAATGAATTCCAAAGATCTTGGGTAAATCCAAAGAAGGTTTTCCTGTACGTTCATCAAAAAAAATTTCGAGATCCCAATACACCCAATGCCAGATAGCTGCCAAAAAGCATAAACCAGAAAACATAATATGTGCCCCAGCTACACCTTCATAACTCCAAATACCCGGATTCGTTACAGTTCCTCCTGTAATACTCCAACCGCCCCATGAATTGGTTATTCCTAAACGAGTCATGAAGGGTATAACGAACATACCCTGTCTCCACATTGGATCAAGAACAGGATCAGAAGGATCAAAAACTGCTAATTCATAGAGAGCCATCGAACCAGCCCAACCAGCAACCAAAGCCGTATGCATTATATGAACAGAAAGCAATCGGCCGGGATCATTCAATACAACAGTATGAACACGATACCAAGGCAAACCCATAGAAATTCCCCTTTATCCTTTATCAAAGATAGTTTATCAAAGATAGATAGACACTACGTAACTTTATTGCATTAGAAAAGACTCTACTGTGACTATCCTATCGATCCTCGCTATTCAGTAAATTATAAATTATTTAAGAACGGGAGTTAATAGTTATTCTTTTTCTATTCTACGGAATAATTATGTTCATAGGAACAAAAAGAAGCAGATTTATTCTATACTCGATAAGTATCAATATGCAATGGGGTTGAATAACATTTTCGAGTAGCAAATACATACATATCTACTCATCACCCGATTCTTACTAATTTAACTTTATTCCTTCTTTTTTTCTTTCTAACTTTTTGTAATCTATGCAAAAAAGAAATCCGATAAAAGCTAATATTTAAAAATTATAAACACAATAAAATCATATTCTTACGTTTTTACATCAAAGTGAAATATATTACTTAGTTTTTTTCTTTAAGCAAATGCCTATTGGTGTTCCAAAAGTACCTTTCCGAAGCCCTGGAGAGGGAGATGCATCTTGGGTCGACGTATAGTGCGACTTGTCAGATATACTGGGTCATATGGGATTTACCCGTTCTCTCCTCAATCGAGATATCCTCCGTTTCGCCCAAGAAGGAGTCATTAAATCATAAAAAATTTGGAGCGTGAAGTGCAATTTGATCCGTTTTGAGAGGATCCATATTACTATTTATTATTCTCAATTACAATGATTTATGGTTGGCTTGGTTGAACTAAAAAAAATAAATTATTCAGGCTCTGTTTAGAAAAACCCAACTCAATTAGTAATATATCTACGATTCCTAGTTCGATCCTAAACGATTCCTATGTGGAATATCTGTGGGTTGATTTCAAACTATATAATCAAAACTTGGTAGAACGTATAAACGGAATTGAAAAAATAAGCAGAAAGTCATAAAAAAAGAAAACGGTAATAACAATATTTGTCCTATATGTGCAAATCAAAATCGAGTCAATCTTTACCCAGAGTAGAGCATAAACCTAAAAAGAGAAAAGAGACTCACTCAGGAACAAGAAAATATCATCGGGGTTGGTTGATGAAACAATACATCAATGAGAAGTTAATTCAAAAAATTTAGTAACTTTTTATTTATTAGAATTATAAGAAAAAGAAAGCAGTAAAACTTGTCTTTATTCAAGAATAAAATCTTTTTTTTGAGGTCTGGAATCCATACATTGATTCTTTTTTTGTTTTTGAGATTTTTTTGAACCGTATGCATCAAAAGGTGCGTGTACGATTCCGAAGGGATACAATTGTACCCTAATTAATCGACTTTATCGAGAAAGATTACTTTTTTTAGGACAAGCAGTTGATAGCGAGATCTCAAATCAACTTATTGGTCTTATGATATATCTCAGTATTGAAGATGATAACAAGGATCTTTATTTGTTTATAAACTCTCCCGGCGGGTGGGTAATACCCGGAGTAGCTATTTATGATACTATGCAATTTGTGCGACCAGATGTTCATACAATATGCATGGGGTTAGCCGCGTCAATGGGATCTTTTATCCTGGTCGGGGGGAAATTACCAAACGTCTAGCATTCCCTCACGCTTGGCGCCAATGAGATTTTTTTTAAGAAAAAAGGGAAGACTGTGCCTTCGCCCTAGGAAATAGTAAGCAATAATAGCATGGCACTTTGCATTCGATATTATAAATTTTTTGATTCTTTTGAAAAACATTAGATTTAGATTATGTATCGAGAGAGTAGTATGAGATTAAAGGGTCTTCTCCATTTTATAATTGGGAGTTGGGTTTAGCGTCACAAACCTTTTTTGTTCACACTATCACACTAAAAGGCTCTTAACAATATTCATGTTATCAAAAGAAAAGAATCCAAGAGGTGCGCAAAAAAAATATTTTTTCTTTGATTGGAACAAAAAGAAACTTTGGGATTGCCGAATCACATCCAAAACAAATCAAATTTAAGATAATTAAGATAGAAGGCAACGGAGCCATCATAGTATTTTAGACATATTCCGAAAGGAAGGACGGCTATTTGATCATTTAACCACCTGGGTATGATATATTCTATTTTTCTCTTTCTTTTTTCAATAAAGAGGCCAAGTTAGGTTAATCTTAGTGCAGAGCCGTATGCATATGCAAGAGGGATGCCTGTACGGTTGTTCAATTCGATCTTTTTCATATTATTCTATTCTTTATCTTTATTTTCTATCCGCTTCATCATGTAAGCTAGAAAAACTTTTTAATTCTATTACTATTTACTATTATCAGGGTAATGATCCATCAACCTGCTAGTTCGTTTTATGAAGCACAGACGGGAGAGTTTATCCTGGAAGCGGAAGAACTGTTGAAACTGCGCGAAACCATCACAAGGGTTTATGGACAAAAAACGGGCAAATCCCTATGGGTTGTATCCGAAGACATGGAAAGAGACGTTTTTATGTCAGCAACAGAAGCACAAGCTTATGGAATTGTTGATCTTGTAGCGGTTAAATGAAAATAACATGTAATTCACGCAAATTCGTGATTGGAAATTTTTTAACTGCGTTTAATATTTATTAACTTACTGTTTATTTTAAGAGAAATAGACATAATTCATAATCATCCGGTTAGGATCAATCTAAACCAGTCTATTATGTATCCAATTCAACATGCCAACTATTAAACAACTTATTAGAAATACAAGACAGCCAATCAGAAATGTCACTAAATCCCCCGCTCTTAGGGGATGTCCTCAACGACGAGGAACATGTACTCGGGTGTATGCGCGACTCGTTTCGATCATATAATGAGCCGGTACAAAAACAAAAAAACAAGGTGCCAATATCAATGATGAGTACCGGTAAGGTAAATAGGATAGAATCGAGGAGGGGGCCTTTTTTTTTCTATTTATTATTTATCGAAAACAAAGAAACAAAAAACCCCTTTCATATTCCTGCATTGTGTATGAATTTTATGGCTTCCATTGGTGCAAATCAAATTACCGCAATGTAAGATGAGAAGCAATTCTCCATTGGTATAAAATGATTATCCATTAAGCGGAGGAATTTTTTAAGCATAAAGATTACGACCCTACTCTGTTAAGAACGGACTATAAAGGGTCAGCTACCCAGCTAACTTTCCTAATTAAATACTGTTACTGTATAGATGGGTTTCGTTGTGAAAGGACTATTACTGGATAATTCATGGGTAGAGCAAAAGAGGATGAACTATACAAGTTACCAATAACCTGGATTAAATGAAGTGAAGGCTCCGGTGTATAGAGAAGACCTCACCGTTTAAGAAGTTACCATAGAAACGATGGAACCCACTACACTATTTCTTTATCCATTTTATATTTTTTATTTGCTATATTTTTGACACCTCTAAAAAAATAAAATTTCTTTCTTATTTCGCATTGAAATAAAAAAATCGTGGTTAGGAAGGTTATAGTAGCCAAAGCCATTGGAATTTCTAGTTTATACATTGGAAAAATCCGTTTTGTTATTAATAGATTAGGAGGTGTTAAAAGAATAACTGAAAGAGAACAAATCAATTAGTTATTCGTGAAAGTTTCATCTATTCAATGACTAGAATTAGACGTGGATATATAGCTCGAAGACGTAGAACAAAAATTCGTTTATTTGCATCAAGCTTTCGAGGGGCCCATTCAAGACTTACTCGAACTATTACTCAACAGAGAATAAGAGCTTTGTTTTCAGCTCATAGGGATCGGGATATTAAAAAGAGAGAGTTTCGTCGTCTGTGGATCACTCGTATAAACGCAATAATTCGTGAGAGTGGAATATTCTATAGTTATAGTCGATTAATACATGATCTGTACAAGAGACAGTTGATTCTTAATCGTAAAATACTTGCACAAATAGCCATATCAAACAGGAATTGTTTTTTTATGATTTACAATGAGATCACAAAAGAAGTAGATTAGAAGGAATCTGCTGGAATATTGTAAACGTGTTTTCCCGGAGTTCAGTCTCCGGGAAGGTAGAATAGAAAAGATTAAGATAAAAAAGTAGTCAAAATGAATGAACACGTTCAATACAAAAAACTTTCTCAAATTCTTTTTTTTTTTCATACGACACATCTGGATTCTCGGAAAAGAACCAATCTTGTCTTTGAGTTTGGATTGAAATTATCATTCAAGAGTAAACCCTTTTAATTCTGGTTCTAAGACCTGTAGTTCTATCGGTTAACTCGGTTTTTTCAAATTGTTTCTGATTATTGAGAAAGGGTAACAAAGATAAAATACGAGCTTGTTTTATAGCCATAGTAATTAAACGTTGTTGTTTCAAGGTCAATCTATTCACTCGTCGCGATAAGATTTTTCCCTGTTCGCTAATAAATCGACTAATTAAACTCATATTTCTATAAGAAATTTGATCCCCCGATTGAATAGGAGGCAAACGCCTACGAAAAGGTCGTTTTGATTTAAGAAAAGGTCGCTTGGATTTATCCATGGTTTGTTTTATTATTTAATTTTATTCTTTTTCTTTAAAATTCTATTTCTTAATTTGAATTCATTTTAATTCAAAATTAAAATAGGATTTTTTTCGATTTAGATTTCTATTTATATAGAATTGTTCTATTCGATTTAATTTTGAATTATAGATAGATATAGATAGAATGCCACCCCCTTCCCTTACTTGCCTTACTTGAAGGGGTAATATACAGGTACTCAATTAGATCTATTTCTTTATCTCCCCATGAATCTTATGCTTATAACAATACGGACAGAACTTTCTCAATTCTAATCGATTAGGTGTATTGTGGCGGTTCTTTTGAGTAATATATCTGGAAATGCCCGTTGATACCCTATTAACGTTGTTTCGGGCACAGCTGGTACATTCCAAAATCACCGTTACTCGAACATCTTTACCCTTGGCCATGAACCTCCTTTTAATTTTTGATTTACTCAACTTTTCAATTTTTGATTCAAAACGAATAAGTAAAGGACGAATAAGTAAAGGGCAGAAGATTTCTAAATTTTATTTCAAATCGAAATAGAATATTTCATTTTTGATTTAAATATCTTGGATAATATTCTTTACTTAGACCTTCAACCCGCATTTCTATTCTACTTCCATTCTTTTATTATATTTAGGAATATTGATTGAAATAAAATTGAAATTAAATTCGAATTGGACCCCCAATTTCCCAGATGTTAAAGAGACTTTTTTTTTCCCTTTCCTCCCTTATTTCCTTATTTGAATTCTAAAAAAAAAGGGAAAAAAGAGAAAATAGGAGAAGGGATTAGTCACAGATATTTGATTCTATCTTTAATCTTCTTCATTCCTTACTATGTTATTAACTAGAATGAAAAAAGGGGAATGTTAGCGCATCCGGAAAAAAACGATTAATCTCTATTAATAGACCCGCTAAAGCCCCAAACCATAGCGTACTTAGTACTGGTGCCACGGAGAGATATGTTTTTAAATCTCGCATTGAAAATCCTCCTTTTTATTTATTGTAATATTTTTTATTGTAAAAAAGAAAACATATATGATTCAATAGATAGGTCGTTAAAGACCAGACCCCCTATAGTTGTACACGTAATACCTAATTAAAATGGGATTCCTTTATTTTTTTATTAATAATTATTCAATTATCCAATGATCCAGTAAAAGTCAATAAGATAGTACCTTATCATAAAATTAGAAAATAACTAAAAAAATCTCCCTCTTGCTGAGAAAATAGATAACGAGAAAATAAAAAATACTGATTTATTCTTGTATACAAACCTTTTACTATTATTATTATATGTTAAATGGAACAAAAAAGACGAACTGAGCAAAAAATGGTGTGGGGAAATAACGATGTGGAAACTAAGATAGAAATTCAATATAATGACATTGTGGAACAATACAAAGGGATGTGGCGCAGTTTGGTAGCGCGTTTGTTTTGGGTACAAAATGTCACAGGTTCAAATCCTGTCATCCCTACCTATTACTTACTGCTACTACTCAAAGGTGCAGTAACGAGGAATCGACGAAGATCAATTCAAAGTGGACAGAATCTTTCATTTTTATCATACTCTGGGGTTCGAAAAAAACTTTGCTTTACAGTCTTATCTATTCCGATAAAAAAGCGCTCTTAGTTCAGTTCGGTAGAACGCGGGTCTCCAAAACCCGATGTCGTAGGTTCAAATCCTACAGAGCGTGATTCTTTTTTCTTAGATAAAATTAGACTGAAAGGGATTCAGCAACTTATCCAGCAATAGGGATTTGGGGGATTTGACCCCCTGTGGATTAAAGAGAGGAGGAGGCCAATACAATAAAAAATAAATTTTAATTAATCAAAGGTCTAACTGATCCCCGCGCCTGTATTGTAAATATGCAGTGACGAATAATCCAGCTAAAGTAATAGGAATTAGACCTAAGACAATTCCAAATAAAAAAACTTCAATCATTTCAATTAGTTTGAAAAAAAAAAAGAGGGAATAGCTATACTTAAATAGTAATCCGAATTGCCATGAATCTCAACGACTAAGGATTGAAAATTGAAACTATAAATAACTCTAGAATACACGAAATCTCGAAGAAAGTTTTCATTTTATGAATTCTTCATTTCAAAAATTTTAATTTCAAATAGGAATTTTAAATAAGTTGTATCTTGCTCAAACCAATAAACAGAGCGGAGGTTATCGTTAAAGCCGCGAGTAGAAAACCAAAATAACTAGTTATAGTAAGCATAAGGGGGCTAAATGAAATCTTTTTTTTATACATATGTTTCTAAAGCACTTACCTTACTTAAGTTTCCATTTTTACAAACTAGTAGAATATGTCAAAATACCAATTGAAACAATAACTTTAATGGAAAGTTGGGCATTCATCTATCATTATAGATGGCACTAACACAGATAAAGTGGAAGGTATAGGAAATGAAATCGACTTATCGTCAGTAATATCTATGCATCCTGTGATTTCAATCAACCGATTCATTGAATATCATTGAGTAACTTATGGTTAAATCGTTGAATATGAGTAACTTGTGTCGAAACTAATAATACGAACTGGGTCTTGGAACTTCACTACAAAATTAAACACGTTTTTAATTATTATATTATGGAATAAAATTAGAAAAGATTTTTTATTTGAATCATTTCTTCCATATTTTGTTTTTAATTCTCTCGAATCTATTGTGTATTTTATAGCAAAGAGTAACCTTCCAAAACTTTTGTCTTTACTTTAAATTTAACTCATTAGATTCGGTAATAAGTTCATTAGAATTAAAAAAAAGTTTGGTTTAACTAGACTTTAAACCTAAAAATTATTATTTATTATCTTTTATTTGATCTTTTATTTGACCCTTACGTATTGGAAAGCCTTACCTTTGTAACTTGACCTTTGGCTCTCAATCAAGTACAAGAATATACACCAACTGCTGATTCTAATTATTTTATTCTTTACTCTTTGCCTTTCGTCGAATATTATCCACTACTCTTTTGGTACTGAACAATTAACCCATTCTTTAAATTGAAAATCAA